CACTTCCACTGTAGTGTCCGAGTAGATACTGTTACTTTCTCTCGAACCATAGTATATTATTTGATCAAATCATTGAATTATTTATTTCTCTTGAAATCTCTTCAATGTTTATTTTTACACACGTCTTTTTTTAGGAGGCCTACAGCCATTATGTGGCATAGGAGTTACATCCCGTATGAAACTTAATAGTATACCACTTCTACGAATAGCTCTTAATGCCGCATCTCTTCCGAGACCCGGGCCTTTTATCATAACTTCTGCTCGTTGCATACCTTGATCCACTACTGTCCGAATAGCATTTCCTGCTGCGGTTTGAGCGGCAAATGGTGTACCCCTTCTTGTACCCTTGAATCCACAAGCCCCGGCAGAGGACCAAGAAATTACTCGACCCCGTACATCTGTAACAGTCACAATGGTATTGTTGAAACTTGCTTGAACATGAATAACTCCCTTGGGGATTCTACGTGTATTCTTACGTGAACCAATACGTCTATTTCTACGCGAACCAATTTTTGGTATAGGTTTTGCCATATTTTATCATCTCATAAATATAAGTCAGAGATATATGGATATATCCATTTCATGTCAAAACAGATCCTTATTCTTTTTTTTTTTTTTTTTTTTTTTTTACTTATTTTATTTATTTATTTGTACATCTGTACATCGGGTCCTTTAGATTTCGAGAGTCTTTTTGTTTTAGAAAGATTATCCTTGTCTTTGTTTATGTCTCGGGTTAGAACAAATTACTATAATTCGTCCCCGCCTACGGATCAATCGACATTTTTCACAAATTTTACGAACGGAGGCCCTTATTTTCATATTTGTCATTCCTTTTTTTAATTCCGAATCTACTTATTGGAAGAAAATAAGTTTCTTGAAATTTTTAATTTCGAATTGTATCCTCACGAAAGAATGTTGAAATTGAAAAAACCGCCTAATCATTCAAGTCTTTGCTTTGGAGTCTCTAAATTATACGCCCTTTGGTTGAATCATAAGGACTTACCTCAATTTTTAGTCTATTTCCTGGTAGTATACGTATAAAACTACATGAAATCCTTTACGAAACAAAAACCAGAATAATTTTTTTGTTATCTAAACGAATCCGGAAGATACATACCATCGGTAAGTTGTTCAGTAATTAAACCCTCATGAATCCATTTTTGTTGTTTCATTCCAAGTAAAACCGCTTTGAAGTATCAACTAATGTAAGAGGGATAATATTATAAACTTGTCCTTTCTCTTTTTTCACAAATATGACCGTGTCGGCTATTATAAAGATTACCATATATAACACAAAACTTCTCCGCCGATTCCTTCTAGTCGAGCCTTTCGGTCTGTCATTATACCTCGAGAAGTAGAAAGAATTACAACCCCCATTCCGCCTAAAATTCTAGGAATTCGTTGATAGTTCGAATATATTCGTAGACCGGGTCGACTGATCCGTTTTAAATTTAAAACAGTTCTATATGGTCCTTTCCTATTTCTTCTATGTCGTAGGGTTAAAACCAAAAAATATTTATTGCTTTCTTGATGTTTTCTCACGTTTTCAATAAAACCTTCTTGTAAAAGGATTTTAACAATATTTTCAGTGATGTTAGTAGATGGTATTCGAACTGTTCTTTTTTTATTCATGTCAGCATTTCGTATAGAGGTTATTATGTCAGCAATAGTGTCTTTACTCATGATAAACTAAGATTTTTGTTTCCCCCTAATTTTGATATAATCAACATGCTCTTTTTCTTTTTTTCTTAATTTTTTAATATTTATGAATTCTTTTTTTTTTTTTTTATTTATGAATTATTAAAGATATATACGTGATAGATAAACAATTTACTAATTAATTAAATAAATTTAATCAATTTCATTCAAATACTATATTAAGGTCTTCCCCTATAATACTTCAGGTGCTAATGAAACTATTTTAGTGAAATTTAACTGTCTTAATTCCCGGGCGATCGCGCCGAAAATTCGGGTTCCTTTTGGATTTCCTTCTTGATCAATAACAACCGCAGCGTTGTCATCATATCGTATTATCATACCGTTGTCGCGTTTGAGTTCTTTACAAGTACGTACAATGACAGCTCGGACCACTTCTGATCTTTCTAGAGGTGTATTTGGTACTGCTTCCTTGATTACAGCAACAATAATGTCACCAATATGAGCATATCGTCGATTACTAGCTCCTATGATTCGAATACACATCAATTCTCGGGCCCCGCTGTTATCCGCTACATTCAAATAGGTTTGAGGTTGAATCATATCATTTTTTTATCGGTTTTTTCTTTTTCAATGCAAAGGTATAAATAAAAAAAAGAAATATTATTTGTTCAAAACAAAAAAAGAAACCTGCAATTGTTTTTTTTTTCATCCCCAAAACCCCTTTCGTTTGTTTCTACATTCCTATCCAGAAAGAATGAATTGAGTTCGTATAGGCATTTTAGATGCCGCTATTGAAATAGCCCTTCTAGCTATATTTTCTGCTACTCCGCTCATTTCATAAAGTATTCTACCGGGTTTAACGACAGCTACCCAATATTCGGGAGATCCTTTCCCCGAACCCATACGTGTTTCTGTAGGTCTTACTGTAACAGGTTTGTCTGGAAATATGCGTACCCATATTTTTCCACCGCGGCGTGCATTTCGTGTCATTGCTCGCCGCCCTGCTTCTATTTGTCTAGATGTGATCCAAGCGGGTTCAAGCGCTTGAAGAGCATATCTACCGAAGCAAATACGATTACCTCGATAAGATATTCCTTTCATTCTTCCTCTGTGTTGTTTACGGAATCTGGTTCTTTTGGGGTTATAGTTGATGGTTGTTTAGCAATTCCATCCATCTCTACTACAGAACCGGACACGAGAGTTTCTTCTCATCCAGCTCCTCGCGAATTAAACAATTAAAAAAAAATTAAACAAAAAAAAATACACGGTTAATAATATATGGAATCGTGGGATTCTTTGAAATTTGATCTAATCGATTATAAATTATAAATTTTTTGTGTTTTAATATATAATTTAACACGTATTCTATTTATAGATAATGTCGTTTTGGTAGAACGCTATAATGAATCTTTATTTTGTTTTTCCTTTTATTTCGAATCGACTAAAATTTAGAAATAAAAAAAAATTCGCGGGCGAATATTTACTCTTTCAACATTCAGTTGTAAGATTAGTCTATGACATGACCTCTCAGAATAAATGAATAGGTTTCTGGTTCGTTCCGCCATCCTACTCAATGAATCATTAGGATTCGTTTTCAATAGAATCTTATGCATTCACAGGTTCTGTCGTTCCCACCACTTCTCGATTAATGATTAGGTCTGAATTTTACAACGGAGCCTCCAATTAAATTTATTCTTGAGTCAACCTTCTCAGTCTTTATTGGCTCGGGGCTCTTGATTTTTTGTTCTATGCACGGATTTGTCTAATTATGGATCAATCAGTATTGATGCTTTATTACATTCCCTTTATATGAGATGACTCATAGACCTTACATATTGGAATTATATATCATTAATATTCTTTTTCTATCTTTCTCTCACCCTTCCATTTATCTGTATACTTTATATTGCTTTACAACCCATAATCAGATTTTTTTTTTTTTTTATGTAAAAAAGATTTCAGTTGCTACAATGATATGACTTATATATCATATCTTGACTGGTTCTTTCTATCCAGATAACACGAAGTGATGAGTTGGTTATTAGTTCTATAGTTATCAGTTTGTACTATGGGCTGTCCATTTTTTGGAATCCCAACCCTAAAAAAACCAACGAGTCACACACTAAGCATAGCAATTATATCAAATGATTAATCGAATTTTTATTCAACCTTATAGAATTGTTCTTTTTTTTTTTTTTTCTTATTTACCAGAAAAAGAATGAAAGAGTTTGCCATTTTTTGTTTTATCACCAGATATAACTAAATATAAGTCAAGTAAGTTCTTATTATTCCTCGTCTACAAATATCCAAATTTTGATGCCTAATACCCCATAGATAGTTCGAACTGCATAGGAACAATAATCAATTTTAGCTCGAATGGTTTGTAGAGGAACTCTACCTTCTCGGATCCATTCAACACGTGCAATTTCTTTTCCGTCGATACGCCCTGCAATTTGTACTTGAATCCCTTTTGTACCTGCCTGTTCAGTTAATTCAATAGCTTTTTTCATTGCTTTGCGAAATGAAACTCTATTCTTTAATTGTCCGGCTATAAATTCTGCAAGAATATTGGGGTGCCCGTAAGGATTTGCAATTCTTGTAATAGCAATGTTGAGTTTTCGGTTTACACAATTGAGTTCTTTTTGTACATGCGTCTGTAATTCTTCGATTCTTCGAGTCCTGTCTTCTATTAATAACTTGGGGAATCCCATATAGATTATGACCTGAATCAAATCGATTCTTTTTTGAATCTCTATACGTGCAATTCCCTCTACATTAGAGGATATTTTCATATTATTTTGCACATAATTTTTGATACAATCTCGTATTTTTTGATCTTCTTGTAGATCCTTTGAATAATTTTTTGGTTGTGCAAACCAAAGAGAATGATGACCTTGGGTTGCACCAAGTCTGAAACCAAGTGGATTTATTTTTTGTCCCATAATCCCCCACTACTATATATATCGTGAAACGTGACATCCGTTTGTATTTTTTTTTTATTCATTCGATTTTTTTTTAAGCATAACATAATATAGCGTATTTGTATTTTTTATAATATAAAATATTCTTCCTTTAAGTATTCCTCAGCTCTAATTTATAGAATTTCCTTTTATCTATTTCTTCCTCTTCATCTAAAGATATATCTTTCAATACAATAGTTATATGACAAGTGGATCTTTTTATAGGATAACCCCGTCCTCGAGCCCGGGGCTTTAATTTTTTCACAGTTGTGCCCTCGTTGACTTCGGCTTTACTAATGATTAAACTTGTTTCGTTCAAACCCTTATTGTGATTAGCATTTGCTGCTGCAGAATAAACCAATTTTAAAATGGCATAACATG